TAAATATAAATCAGGAATTGAATTCATTTTAGAATCTATTGTATCTATTTTCGAAGAAGGTCTGCCGCCACTCGGACTCGAACCGAGATGCTCTAGCACTGCTTCCTAAGAGCAGCGTGTCTACCGATTTCACCATAGCGGCTTGTTCGAATTCATAATAGCCTATTCATAGTCAATCGTCGAGATTTAAGGAGTCAACTCAATGAAATATTTTTAATAAAGATTAAAACGAATGAATAAAAATTTATTCAAATAGGAATTTGAAGGTTCATTATTTTGGGGTATCGAACTCTTGAAACTACAAAGTTCGACCCCCTAGTTATTAGTTATTGATTAATTCAGAGAAATAAGAAGTCAGAAAGTTACATCAAAAATTTTAAAAATAAAAGAATAAATTAGTTCCAACGATGTAGTAATTTTAACTAAATATCTTTTAGTTACCCTTCTTTTATATATTTTATATATATAGAAAAACTTCGATTATTGTAATTGTGACAAATAGGTTGATGGGGAAAAAAGACTCCCCACCTCCCCCCCAAAACAAGAAAATATACTAAAAACTAAAACAGGGCTCCAGCCTTGTATCTTGTCTTTATTCTTTTTTCAAGAGTTTTTTAGAATTTACTAATCATCCCCTAAACCGAAGAATTCTTATTATATACTTATATACTTCTTATTATATATATATCCTATCATCGAAGCGATTTATAGTTAATATCGATTAGCCACAAACAACAGGTTTGTTAATTTCCTATTACGAATTAAATGGGCCTTCTTTTTGATTCAGATTATTCCAATGTTTTATTTTATGACTTATTTGTTTGTCGCACAAAAAAACTTTTTGAGTTTCCGGTAGAAAGAGATTTCCCTAATGACAACGCTTTTAAGGCTGCCCAGTATCCTTTCCCTTTCCAAATATTTTTACGAATACGCTTTTTTGATATAGAAGTACGTTTTTTTGGAACTGCCATTTAAAAATTAAGAGGTTACTCGTTGTTATAGTTGGATGTGAAAGACATCTATTGGTCAAAAATAATCTATTCATTATCTAATTATTCTCTAGATAATATTATATTATCTTCAGAAAACAAAAAAAAAATATATAGATAAAAGATATGCGAAAATCATACAAAATCTTACTAAAAAAATAGCATTTAATTTTTTTCAACAAAAAGTTTTTCTATATACATAGAATATTCGTAAGAAAGACTCGTTTTATTGATTCGTATCTTTATTTGTTGTTCTTTATGATTCAACATCTATTTCTATAGAATCCGCTGTTGTACTATAGAAATTTAATTTGGTGAGACAAATAATCTAAAAAAAACCTTCCTCTTTGAGCTCTATCCATTTTTTTTTCTACATGTCATTTATACAGAATAAAAAACACCGAGGGATTTAAGAACCCATTACCTTATGAAAACTTTAATTTTTTCTATTAATTGGTCAAACTTGAGGAAATAATACTCCCAAATTCCATTTTTAAATTAGAATCAAACTAATCATTAAAGTAATTAATCTGTTAAAAGATACATGGTTTGGTAAAAGAAATCTTAGTTATTTTTTTTTATTAATTTGATTTTACCCCCTTTTGATAAATAGAAAAATAAATCTTATATAACTTATATAAAATGTTAGATATTATAGCGTTTCCTATAAATGTTTTTTATTGAAATGGAAAATAATCAATCAGTTTCATAATGAAATTAGTTAATGATTTGGAACAAACTAACTAAAAAGCGAGATTAGTACAAATTTTTTAACTTAGTGAATCCTATGATTCATATCGATTCATATCAGAATCATCCTTACTTTATCTTACTTTATGAATATAAAGTCATCTAATTCTAATAATATCTAATTCTAATAATAATTAATAATGAAAATTTGAATTTTCGTTATTTTAAGAAAATCTTGAAAATCTTAGTTAATATCGCTTTTATGAGCAAGTTGGTCATATCATTTGCCCAATTGTAACTTCTTTATTTTAATATTTGAAGTATTTTGTAAATACTCAGAATAAGTAAGAATATATAAAATCTGAAAATTATCTTTAAGTTAGTACATCTCTTGATTTTTTTTATTGACCCCTTTTGTTTTGAAATTGAAAGGGGGTAGGATCCGGTAAAACAGAAACAATTAATTAAGAATAAAAAACCTTTTTTATGGAACAGACATATCAATATGCGTGGATAATACCTTTCCTTCCACTTTCAGTTCCTGTGTTAATAGGAGCGGGACTTCTTCTTTTTCCGTCGGCAACAAAAAGTCTTCGCCGTATGTGGGCTTTTCAAAGTGTTTTTTTGTTAAGTATAGTCATGATTTTTTCGATCAATCTGTCTATTCAGCAAATAAATGGCAGTTCTATCTATCAATATGTATGGTCTTGGATCATCAATAATGATTTTTCTTTAGAATTAGGTTACTTGATAGACCCGCTTACTTCTATTATGTCAATATTAATCACTACTATTGGAATTATGGTTCTTATTTATAGTGATAATTATATGTCTTATGATCAAGGATATTTGAGATTTTTCGCTTATATGAGTTTTTTCAGTACTTCTATGTTAGGATTAGTTACTAGTTCTAATTTGATACAAATTTATATTTTTTGGGAATTGGTCGGAATGTGTTCATATCTATTAATAGGGTTTTGGTTCACACGGCCCGCTGCGGCAAATGCTTGCCAAAAGGCATTTGTAACTAACCGTGTTGGGGATTTTGGTTTATTATTAGGAATTTTAGGTTTTTATTGGATAACAGGGAGTTTCGAATTTCGAGATTTATTCAAAATATTCAATAACTTGATTTCTAATAATCATAATGAAGTCAATTTTTTATTTGTTACTTTGTGTGCCGTTCTATTATTTGCCGGTGCGGTTGCTAAATCTGCACAATTTCCCCTTCATGTATGGTTACCAGATGCCATGGAGGGACCTACTCCTATTTCGGCTCTTATACATGCTGCTACTATGGTAGCCGCGGGCATTTTTCTTGTAGCTCGGCTTTTTCCTCTTTTCATAGTCATCCCTCACATAATGAATTTCATCTCTTTGGTAGGAGTAATAACAATATTATTCGGAGCTACTTTTGCCCTTGCTCAAAAAGATATTAAGAGAGGTTTAGCCTATTCCACAATGTCTCAATTGGGTTATATGATGTTAGCTCTAGGTATGGGGTCTTATCGAAGTGCTTTATTTCATTTGATTACTCATGCTTATTCGAAAGCATTATTGTTTTTAGGATCTGGATCCGTTATTCATTCAATGGAAACTCTTGTTGGATATTCTCCAAATAAAAGTCAGAATATGGTTTTTATGGGGGGTTTAACAAAGCATGTCCCAATTACCAAAATTGCTTTTTTATTAGGTACACTTTCTCTTTGTGGTATTCCGCCTCTTGCTTGTTTTTGGTCCAAAGATGAAATTCTTAACGATACTTGGTTGTATTCACCAATTTTAGCAATAATAGCTTGGTTTACGGCGGGATTAACCGCATTTTATATGTTTCGAATCTATTTACTTACTTTTGAAGGACATTTAAACGTTTATTTTCAAAATTATAGTGGCAAAAAAAATACCCCCTTCTGTTCAATATCTCTATGGGGTAAAGAAGATTCGAAAATAATTAACAAAAGTTTTCGTTTATTAACGTTATTAACAATGAAAAATCATGAGATTGCTTCTTTTTTTTCAAAAAAAACGTATCGAATTGATCAGAATGCAAGAAACATCACACAACCTTTTATTACTATTACCCGTTTTGTAAATAAGAATTTTTTTTCGTATCCTTATGAATCAGATAATACTATGTTATTTCCTATACTTGTATTGGTTCTATTTACGTTGTTTGTTGGATCCCTAGGAATTCCTTTCAATCAAGAAGGAGCATATTTGGACATATTATCAAAATGGTTAACTCCAGTTATAAACCTTTTACATAAAAATTTGAATAATTCAATAGATTGGTATGAATTTTTTAAAGATGCTCTTTCTTCAGTTAGTATAGCTCTTTTTGGAATATTTATAGCCTTCTTTTTATATAAACCTGTTTATTCATCTTTTCAAAATTGGGATTTAATTAACTATTTTGTTAAAACTGGTCCTAAAAGAATTCTTTTGGACAAAATAATAAATGGTATATATGATTGGTCATATAATCGTGGTTACATAGATGCTTTTTATGCAAGATTCTTTATTGGGGAAATAAGAGGATTGGCTAAGTTAACTTCTTTTTTTGATAGACGAGTAATTGATGGAATTACTAATGGAGTTGGTGTTTTGAGTTTCTTTGTAGGCGAAGGTATCAAATCTATAGGTGGCGGGCGCATCTCTTCTTATCTTTTCTTGTATTTCTTTTTTGTATCAATTTTTTTATTAATTTACTACTTTTTTCTTGAACGTATCTGATAATCCAACGGTAGGCCTTCGTGAGCTGCGCCCGACAGGAATTCCAACTCGGTAATAAGTTTGTATGACCATCGAGGGACTTTTTTACTGATTTCTTTTATTACAAATTTTTGTTTTGTTTTTTGACCATTAGGGCTAGTTAGAATTGTATTCAATAAAAATTTGTAAAATTTGGCTCTTTTTTCTGAACCAATCCCTCCTTGTTCTTTTTCTGAAAATAAAGAGAGGCCCTTCCAATTTAAACTCGATCCCGATTCTCTATCAAATTTACTGATTAAAGTAAATAAATGACGATTTTCCGTTGAAAAAGTTTTTTTATCAAATCGGTCTATTTTCTGTTCAAACTCTTGGTAATCAGTATCAGGAAGAAGGATACTATGAATCTTATTAATTTCCATTGTCTCTATGAAATTTTCTAACGAAATTTTGTTTTTGATTGTTCCCCGATATAACCCATTCAAAATGGGATCATACATTTTAGGCAAGTAATCTTTTCTAGTCTTTTCATTACACAATCTAGTACTTTTTTCGAGTATATCTAGAGAAAAAAATCCCGTATCTAGAGCCTCAATTCTATTTAAAAACTCG